TAATTGGATGCCCTACTGCGTTACAAAATTTCGCTTTAGCCAATGATCCAATCAGAGGAATAATTGGAACTATTGTATCGAGTTTATTGGGAGCATTATTTAGTAGAAATGAATTTTCTAGCATTTGATTCCGCACCACTGCAGGATTTCGTCGAACACTTGAAAAGTAACTCAAAAAATCGAGGAAATGCTTGGATAATTGGTTTATACGGATACTTGCCGCGTGAGACCATACATCAAAATGACATTGCCATAAATTGACAAGGTAAGATTTCCATTTATTCATTAGAAGAGGTGTGTCTTTGGAAGCCAGAATTGATTTTCCTTGATATCTAACATAATGCATGAAAGGATCCTTGAGAAAGCATGGGATGACCGGAAAATCATTAGCAAAGACTTCGGCAAAATGTTCTATTTTTCTATATAAACAGAGTCGTTCAAAAAGGACTCCAGAAGATGTTAATCGTAAATGAGAAGGTTGGTTACGGAGAAAAAGGAAGATGGATTCGTATTCACATATATAAGAATTATATAGGAATAAAAAGAATCTCGGATTACTTTTTGAAAAAATGGAAATAGATTTATTTGTAATAATAAGACTGTTACAATTAGAATACTCATGAAGAAAGAACCGCAATAAATGCAAATAAGAAGCATCTTTCACCCGGTAACGAAGGGTTTGAACCAATATTTCCAGATGGGCAGGGTAGGGTATTAGTATATCCGCCGAATAATTTAAATGTGGGAACTTTTCCTCTAAAAAGGGAAATATTGAATGAATGGATCGTAAATTGTAAAATCTTACGATTTCTGCCCCTTCTAGAGAAGATATTAATCGTAGATAAAATGGAATTTCCACAATGATTGCAAATCCTTCTGATAGAATTTTAGAATGCAAATTCTTGTTGTACCCAAAAAATGGATTTTGTTTAGAATCATTAGCAGAAATTATCAAATAATTCTGTTGATACATTGTAGTAATTAAGCGTTTTACAATCAGTAAACTAGATTTATTATCATAACCTATATTTTCCAACAACATGTATCTATTTAAACCATGACCATGAGCAAGTGCATAACTATATTCCCGAAAGATAAGTGGGTATAGGAAGTCGTGTTGCCGAAATCTATCGAGTTCTAAATATCCTTGAAATTCCTCCATTTAAAATTAGATGGGGATAAGGGATTTCTTTTGGGTTATTAAATGACACATAGTACGATACAGTCAAAACAGGATATTATAGTAAGAAATAAATAGATATATACCCCGGAACCAGATAAGACTGATCGACGGACTCTTTAGCCTCTCCTTTTCCATCTAATTTAATTGGTTTATGTTCATTCCAAGATGGTTGGAAATCCTTTATTTGTTCAACCCAATCGCTCTTTTGATTTTGGAAAAAAAAAGGATTTTTATCTTTATCAATAGACTGCTTTTTCTACACATTTACCCCCACACTCTAATGGAGAATAGCTACTAATAATTAGGATTTAAAAATAAATCGATGATCCACTTATGGGAAAAGCATTTCCCGCATCAAGGACTAATCTATTTTTAACGTTTAATTAGATCGGGTAATCGTTCAAATTAAGAACAGAAGCTCGTTTCTTTTTTTTTGTTTACCTATAATTGGAGCCATAAGGCTCTATCCATTTATTCACTTAACCCAAAATTTCATTTTCTTTTTTTTCGTCAAGAATTTAAACAAAGTTTTGAACCGATCCGCTAAGAATAAAATATTCTCAGAATTCCACATTGATACGACATGCTGCTTTTTCCATTCATTCCTTTGAGGATCAGTCGCGGTCTTACAAGCTCTAGAGATAGTATCGACGAAGACGTTGCTTCATACAAATGTGTAAAAATTGCCAGTCGCACTTAAAAGCCGAGTACTCTACCGTTGAGTTAGCAACCCCCCCCCCAAAAAAAAAAATGTGTAGATCCAATCGGAATAAAAAATTAGATTTAATTGCACACCGAAATAAAAATAGTAAAATAGCAAAAATATTGCTAATCGATTCTGAACATAAAAAAAATAATGAACATATTAGATGCAAATACACTGACTTCTAAAATAAGAATCTAGATTAAGATAAGGATATGGATTAAGTCAAAATTGATGTACTACCACGGATTTAGTTCGTATCTTATCTTATCCATTATTATCTTATCCGTTTTTTTTTTTTCAATAAAATAAATAATAAATAAATAAAGGCTTCTCGTATCCCAGCAAATCCGACGAATCCATCGTTTAAATAAAGTAAAATAAAAAAACCAAGTCCATAGATGGAACAGAGGGAAATAGATACATTTATTCATGATCGGATTATATTTGTTTGATACACTGTTGTCAATATGAATGTAAATCTTAAGAAAAGAACACAATGTGGAGAACCATAAATTAAAATAAAAAAAAAATTAAATATTGAATTAATATAATAAAATATAAATTATACAAATAAAGAAAAAACTAATGACTTGTATTGAATTGGCACTAACTATATATGGATAATAAACATGGATACAAAAGGATGTAAGCGTAAGAATCAATATTCGTAGCAAAGTATCGCAATGCTTGGGTTTACTTAATCCATATAAGTAAAAAAAAAAAAGAAATCTTAAATCCCATTTGTTTTTTTTTTATTTATTTGTTCATAACATAAAAAAAGTTAAAGTTTCAACTAAAAACCAACTAGTATTGAATTAGCAATAATGTAAATATTTTGGATTTAGAAATCCAACTACTTCGGTTATTCATTTGATCTTTTTTCATCTGTCTTAAATTAAATGAATTTCTATCACTAAAATAAAAATAAATTTTTGTCGTTATAGAAGACGACATTTTTTAGTAGTAGACATTTTTTGGTAGTAATAATAAATAGGTATGAATAGAACGAAAGAGGGGGCTTATATAACTTTGTATAACCTTTTATCTACTACCGCCCCCCCTCTTTTGTTCTATTCATTAATTGAATTTAATCTGTTGATTAAGGCAAAGTTCCATAAAAACTCCCGCCTTCTTCGAAATATCATGAACAGTTCCCGTAGGTTGAGCGCCCCTTTCAAGGAAATATAGAATAGCAGGAACATTTAAATAGGTTTGATTCTTTAGCGGATCATAAAAGCCCACTTTCCGAAGAGCTCTTCCTTCTCTTCGGCATCGAGCATCAATTGCAACGATTCGATAAACCACCTATTGGGATAGATGTAGATGAATAATACCCCCCATAGAAACGTATAAGAGGTTTTCTCCTCATACGGCTCAAGAAAATTCGAAATTATGTCTATGGATCGAATTTGAAATTTTTAATTAGTAATGTCAAATGGATCCATAAAATAATCAAATCAATTAAATATGAGTTAAGTACTTTTTATTATTCCTTATTATTATCCGAAAAAGAAAATAAAATCATTTGTATTCGCATTCTCATAACTCAAGTTGGATAACTCGCTAATAACCCAAGGAAACCCTTTACTTTAGGTATTTCGTTTATTGAGCGATCTCTAACCACGCACCTTTTTTTGTCTTTAGAATCTATTTTGATTCTTAATTAGAATCTATTTATTGAGACAACTGAAAGTGGTATTTCCTTGTTCCAGGATTCTTTATCGTTTCTTTGAATCATTGGGTTTAGACATTACTTCGGTGATTTTTAATCGTTTCAAAAAACGTCAGCAACATACCCTTTTTGTGATTTCTTTTTATCAAAAAATCATACAAACGGTCGATTTGATTCCTGCGCGATACACTTTTAATCGAAAGAGTTTTACCAATTCCAAGAGGTTTTACTTATAAATTTGAAAATTGGATCCTTTCGATTTTTATATGGAAAATATACTTACGAAGCTGTTTCAACTTATTAATTAACACTAACCCTAGATCCGTTCCCTTAAAAAATGAATCAATACTTTTTTTTACTCGAGCTCCATTAAGATCATGTACTATTTACATCCCAACCCCCGACCTCAAAAAGGAGGGTTCTAGTGAAACAGAACAAACGATGTCGAGCCAAGAGCACCCTCATTCCTATCTAATTAATAGAAAAAGAAAATGATGGATGTAAGAATCCACAGACGACCATATCCCTCAAGTCGCACGTTGCTTTTTACCACATCGTTTTAAACGAAGTTTTACCATAACATTTCCTAGTAGGTTGCTGTAAACAGTATGTAATTGATTCCATTATGGACTCATGAATAATCATTGGTTCGCTCGGTACATAGTAATCCATACTTTTATGAATGGGTAATTTCTCAAGAAGTATCAGCACGAATTAAATTTAACCCCATATAATATATATAATAAATAATATATAATATATAGAAATATAATAAATATTTTTTTAATATATTATTTTATTTTTTCTTTAGAATTCTAATTTTTCTTTAGAATTATAATCTAAATATAAATATTAGAATATAAAAAAATTGAACTAATAAATAACACAAATAAGTTTTTTTTTAATCTGCATCTTGAGGTGACTTGCTAAAATAGATTCACCAATTTAACACTTCTTCGAGTACCAAGGACTCATAAGACATTATTAAAAATATTTAATTGATTGAAAAATTTCCTATTTCACTATCATTACATTATTTGAATAAGGCTTTACAGTAAAAATCGCATTTTGATAATAATAGAGAAAAATTCATATTCGGATTAAACCATAAAAAAAAATGTAAATTCTTTTTGTTTTTCACGGGGTGGTGGATAAAGACTGATAGAATAGGGGCTTTGGGTTGTTATTCTTTTTGATAAATCATAATTAAAAGAGGATCCCCATACCTATAAGGTAGACTAAACAAATATCTTTGAAAGTAATTAGAAACATTCTATGTTAAAGGGTAAAGTTAAATATTTAAAATTTAGGGATAACAAATCTATTGTCACAAAACTCAATTGAAATAAAATAAAGTTTTCAATGAATCAATGAAATAGAAGAAATAGAACGATAACAATACATATATATATAAGCCTTCGCTCCCTTTCTGCGTAGTTTATTTGACTTGGAGTCAATAATCCGGCTGCAATTATTTCCTAAGGAAAAGCGACTAAGATGTATGAATACACTTTGTCTCAATTGGTACATATCATATATTTACAATTTTTCATAAAAGAAAACACAAAATACTTAAAAACGGGGTTCAAAGAAAAGACATATGTTACGTATGTAACTTGATTTTTTTTTAATGAAATTCAGACAGCCGCATATATTGAAATTGGTATTTTACATTGACGTTTAACTCCTATCTACTGCGTCAATTCTATGAAGATGATGAATCCTAAATAAAAAAAGAATCCTATTAGAGTGTTCCAGACTATTACTATTTTGTATAAATGTAAATTAAAACAAGTACAGATTAAATCATGGCTCGTATTTTTATTTTATGAAGAACTAACTTATTAAATAGAAATATGATTTAATCTATGCTCCCATCTTACCTCTTACCTGTATACAAATAGATTCAATTACATCTGTGTGTTATTTGAACACGATTCGATTTTTGATTTTTGAAAAAGATATAATTCATATAAGAATCAATCATTATAGGAAAGCAAAATCAGATTATAACCAATCTTATTCTACTCTTAAAAAAAAAATAAGGTTGTTTAAAAAAGGGCAATCCTTCTTTTATTCTGATATAAAATAGAAAATCTATATTCTGATATGATATATATAATATAATAGGTATGCTCTGGGACGGAAGGATTCGAACCTCCGAATACCGGGACCAAAACCCGTTGCCTTACCACTTGGCCACGCCCCATTTTTGATTTCTATTCGACATTAATAAAGACTAATATTGATAGTAGTTCTTCGTCAATTCTAGTCCAAATCTATATAGAATAGATTAGAGTGTTGCTAGGATTTTGAGACATTTAGATAGAGAATTAAACGACATTTATTGATCATTACATACAATTCAATTAAGATATTGTATGAAAGTATGGTTTTGTCTATTCTCTTTTGATTTGAGAATTGAAGGATTTTTGATTGGGTTAATTCAAAAAAAAAAAAAAAATAAGATTATAATAACTCATATTAAGAACTCATCATATTAATAACTCAATCAAAATAAATACAATTATCTTCAAGAACAAAGAAAAAAATGTTTGTTATGCTTAATATCTTTAGTTTGATCTGTATTTGTCTTAATTCTGCTCTTTCTTCAAGTAGTTTTTTCTTCTCAAAATTGCCCGAGGCTTATGCTTTTTTGAATCCAATCGTAGATTTTATGCCAGTAATACCTTTGCTCTTTTTTCTCTTAGCTTTTGTTTGGCAAGCTGCTGTAAGTTTTCGATGAGATCTTTAATACGGTCCTAGAAAAATTCATGATTTATTCTTAAAAAAAAAATTCTAACAATTCATAAGATCAGATAAGTCTTATAGTATAGCCCTTCGATTCAAATAATGAAATTCTTGGATCGCCACAATAAGTCTGGGCTCCCCCCAGTTCCCCATTCGGACCCTTTTTTACAGTGAAAGAACCTAGTGGATTCCTCCGCAATATCTAATTGCGGGTATGAAAAAGCTTTTGGTAATGAAAGACTTGACTCTTATTACAAATGAATTTCTGAAAATTCTTTTTTATTTCTATAGATTTAGAAAAAGAATTTCGTGGTGTCAAAATAAGGTATGTGGTATAAAAATGGAGAATCTATTATCTTTTTTCCAAAAAAAATGATCTTGGAGATTGTGTAATGCTTACTCTTAAACTATTTGTTTACACAGTAGTGGTATTCTTTGTTTCTCTCTTTATCTTCGGATTCCTATCTAATGATCCAGGACGGAATCCTGGACGTGAAGAGTGAAGAATAAAAAATAACAATAAAGTTTCTGTTTTCCTTGCTTGATTTTAAAATGTTCTTAGGATTTTATTTATTCCACATTTTTAACTATTAATTAAAACGAAATAAAAAAAAAAAAAAGACTCGTTGAAAGAGAAATTGAAAGATAAAGAAAAAATACCAAGTCATTGACTAAAGCGGAAAGAGAGGGATTCGAACCCTCGGTACGAAAAACCCGTACAACGGATTAGCAATCCGACGCTTTAGTCCACTCAGCCATCTCCCCAAATTGAAAGAAAAAGGATAATTACTAGATTATATTACACAAAAACAGTAAGGCTTGAAAAAGGGCCCTCTCTTTATACCTCTTTATTATTCAGTATATAATTATTATATAGATATCTAATTATAGAGACATAGAAAAATAGAAAAAAAAAATATATAGAAAATAAAAATCAGTGATTTCATTTAGGTAAAGTAAGGGCTCGAAAGCGATATCTCAACTCCACTAGTCCAATGAATATAAATTTAGATATATAACCACCTAATGCCCCAAGAATATTATATATTATATAAACTATAAACTATAAATTATATAGCAATGAATTTCTTATATAAAAAAATTATAGAATTAATAAATAGTAAATAGAAAGTAATAATAAATATATAAATTAAAATTAAATAAATAATAAAAAAAGAGTACCTCTTTGCTTTCGTCTGCAAGATCCTTTTTTACTTTTACTTCCACAGCCCGGCCCCCGGTCCTGACCGGGCCGGGTCTTTCGTTTTTGTTCCAATGAATCATAGAAAAAAATGATTTATTTGATTTGAAAAAAAAAAAATGATTAATGATTGTTCTTGAAACAACAACAATCATAATAAAGGCAATTTCTATTCCTATCATACAGAATAGAATAGAATCCGAGTGTCATTTCTTAATTATTTTATTCTTTCTTTTTTTTTTATTTTTATTCCAGTAAAGTAAATGGAATAAAAATAAAAAAGAATAGAACCATATATTCTTGCACAATTTATGTTATGGCATACGCCTTTTTTTTTATCGAGACGTATCCATCTCATTTAAATAACTAAAAAAGCGTGTTTTTTTAGTTATTTAAATAAATCCTCTTTCCCCAATCTCATTAGTCTCCTTGGCCAAAGCATGTCAACGCTCTAATTTTCATGATTCTTTTCTGATCCTATCGTCTTAATTATGACCCATTTTTTTGTTCGACAAAAGATCCATTTATATACAATAATCACATTGTGGCGGGTATAGTTTAGTGGTAAAAGTGCGATTCGTTCTATTAATCCCTTAAATGGTTAAGGGGTCCTTCGGTTTAATTAATATTCCGATCAAAAACTTTATTTCTTAAAAGGATTTAATCCTTTACCTCTCAATGAAAGATTCGAGGAAGAATAGACATTCTCGTGATTTGTATCCAAAAGAGTCAATTAGAAATTGGAAAAAACAAAATTGGATTATGAAATTACGAAACATAATTGGTTTTTGAATTGGATCAATATTTCCAATTGAATAAGTATGAGTAAAGGGTCCATGGATAAATAGAGAAGGGAGTATTTCTAATCGTAACTAAATCTTCAATTTATGATTTGTATAAAAGAGATTGAAGCAAAACAGCTATTAACTAATGGCTTTGGTTTACTAGAGACATCGACATATTATATTGTTTTAGCTCGGTGGAAACAAAATCCTTTTCCTAAGGATTCTTTCAAATAGAAATAGAGAACGAAGTAACTAGAAGGGTGGTTCTAACCCCCCCTGTTCTATAGGGATCATCTATAAAGCGGGTTTTGTTTTGAATGCATTCAAACGGAAAAGCTGACATAGATGTTATGGGCCGAAATTTCTTTTCTTTTTTTTTGTAATTTAGTTCACATCTGACATATGTGAAATTTGTCCATCTTTCATAAAGGAGCCGAATGAAACCAAAGTTTCACGTTCGGTTTTGAATTAGAGACGTTAAAAACGATGACTCAACGTCGACTATAACCCCTAGCCTTCCAAGCTAACGATGCGGGTTCGATTCCCGCTACCCGCTTATATCTCTATATTATATATATTAATTTATTCTCTATATTTCTAAAATTCTATATTATATTTAGAATATGTTTAATAGTAAAAGTTATAGTTTTTATCTATTATAAAATATTATATTATTTAAATTCTATATGAAATAATCTATAATATAGAGGATCTAATTATAATTATTCATGTAATGAATCTAATTTAATGTAATTATTAATATAATGATAATGAATGTATCATTGAATTGAATGCGCAATTCCTGGAATTCTCTCAATGGTCTTTTTTCTGACCAAGAGATGTGAAAACAAAACTAAGAAAAAAGCGTCCATTGTCTAATGGATAGGACAGAGGTCTTCTAAACCTTTAGTATAGGTTCAAATCCTATTGGACGCGACGGATTTCCATATATTTCTTTTCTACTAACTAGGTATTTTGAATGATTTGAACAAGAGACCCTTATACTTATTTATATATTTATTTATATATTTATTCTTAATAATAATTTTTTATTACTATAAAATTAGTAATATAAAAAATATATAATAAAATAAAAGATTAGATTATAGAAATAATTATTTCTAAAAAATTAGAAAGTTATTTAAAGGAATTTCTTTATACCTGTTCCTGAAGTAGAAAGCGTTCCATTTGTTCTTGAATAGCGTCTTTCAAAAGGGCTTCTGCTTCCTCATTGAATATCTTGGTAGAAGATATGATTTCTTGGAACTGCGGTTTATTCGTTTTTAAATAAGTCCGTAACTCAACGAGAAATTTCTTTACCTGTCCAATTTCTAATGAATCAAGATAACCATTCGTTCCAGTATAAATAGTCATTACCTGTTCTTCCACCGTGAGAGGGGATGATTGAGATTGTTTGAGCAACTCGCGTAATCGTTGACCTCTTGCCAATTGATTCTGAGTAGCTTTATCGAGATCAGACGCGAATTGCGCAAAGGCTTCTAATTCTGCGAATTGTGCCAATTCTAATTTTAGTTTGCCGGCTACTTGTTTCATGGCTTTAATTTGAGCGGCAGATCCTACTCTGGAGACGGAAATCCCCACGTTAATGGCAGGTCTGATTCCAGCATTGAATAAATCGGCGGATAAGAAAATTTGGCCATCTGTAATTGAGATTACATTAGTAGGAATATAAGCTGAAACA